AATCTATTCCGAAGAAAAAAAAACAATCAAATTCTTATTCGATGCAATTAGAACTGATTTGAAGAATAAAACAAATAAAACAATAGTAAATATAAATGGGAAAAAATGTATAGGAATAAACGAAATAAGTAAAGAAGTTCCTCGATGGTCATACAAATTTATCGACGAATTGGAACAACTCGAGGGGAAAGCAGAGAATTATCAAATTCGTTCTAGAAAAGCTAAACGTGTTGTGATTTGGACTAAAAATTTACAGAATAAGGATAATATCAAAGATACAAATAATATTGAAAAAAAAAAGAACGAATTGGCTTTAATACGTTATTCCCAACAACCGGATTTTCGACGAGACATAATCAAAGGATCTATACGTGCTCAAAGGCGTAAAACAGTTCCTTGGAAATTTTTTCAAAAAAGTGTGCATTCCCCCCTTTTTTTGGACAAAATGGAGAAAACCTTGTTCTTTTCTTTTGATAGTTTGGAATCAATTCATTTTTATTTTATGTTCAAAAATTGGATACGAAAAAAAACAGAATTTCAAGTTTCGGATTATTCAAAGGAAACGGTAAAAGAAAGTGAGGAAAAGAGGGAGGACAAAAAAAAAATAAACGAAAATGAGGAAAAAAAACGTATAGAAATAGGCGAAGCCTGGGATAGCATTCTATTTGCTCAAGTAATAAGAGGTCTTTTATTAATAACTCAATCGATTCTTAGAAAATATATCATATTACCCTCATTGATAATAACTAAAAATATCGTTCGTATACTATTTTTTCAATTTCCAGAATGGTCAGAAGATTATAGGGATTGGAAAAAAGAAATGTATGTTAAATGTACCTATAATGGTGTTCAATTATCCGAAACAGAATTTCCCCAAAAATGGCTAACAGACGGCATTCAGATAAAGATCTTATTTCCTTTTCGTCTGAAACCTTGGCACAGATCTAAATCTAAGGTACGATCTACTGAAAAAGATCGACTGAAAAAAAAAAAGGTGAAAAAAAAAAACTTTTCTTTTTTAACAGTTTCTGGAATGGAAGTCGAATTGCCCTTTTCTAGTTCTCCCCAAAATCGATTTTCATTTTTTGAGCCTATTTTTAAAGAACTCAAAAAAAAAATGAAAAAATTCATTTTTTTTTTTTTTCTAGTTCTAAAAGTTTTAAACGAAAGAATAAAATTGTTTCTAAATATTTCAAAAGAAACAGCAAAATGGATAATCAAAAGTGTTCTTAAAGGTATTCTTTTTCTAAAGAAAAAAACAAAAAAACTCTCCCATTTTTTCTTTCTATTTATTATTAAATTTAAAAAAATAGATGAATTGAGTGAAAGCAAAAAAGATTCACCAATCTATAAAAATAATGCAATGATTTCTGGATCAACCATTCCAATTCAATCTAAAAATTGGGTCAATTTTTCATTGACAGAAAAAAAAATAAAAGATATGAATGCTAAAACAAAAAGAATTCTCAAACAAATAGACAAAATGACAAAAGAAGAAAAGAAAAAAGGGCTTATAGAAGAAAAGAAAAAAGGGCTTATAGAAGAAAAGAAAAAAGGGCTTATAATTTCAAAGATAAATATTTATTCGAACAAAACAACTTATGATGCTAAAACCTTAGAATTGAAAAAAAATATTTTACCTATATTACAAAGAAAAAATGCTCGATTTACTCGTAAATTACATTCTTTTTTTAAATATTTCACGAAAAGGATATCCAGAGATATTCTTTTATATACTATTAGTATTCCTAGAATCAATATACAATTTTTTCTCGAATCAACAAAAAAAATAATAAATAAATGCATTTCCAATAATGAAACAAATGCCAAAAGAACTAATAAAACAAATCAAAGTATAATTGACTTTATTTCAATTATACATAAATCTTATAATACTAGGAATTTGATTTCACAGAATTCTTGTGATATCTCCTTTTTGTCACAAGCATATGTATTTTTAAAATTATCACAAACCCAAGTTATTAACATATACAAGTATAAGTTAAGATCTCTTTTTCAATATCATGAAAACTTCTTTTTTCTTAAGAATGAAATAAAGGATTCGTTTTTTGGAATACAACGAATATTTCATTCCAAATTAAAACAAAAGAACCCTCCCAATTCTGTAATAAATGAATGGACAAATTGGTTAAAGGGTCATCATCAATATGACTTATCTCAAAGTAGATGGTCTAGACTAGTACCAGAAAAATGGAGAAATAGAATCAATGAACATTGTGTGGCTAAAAAACAAACTTTTATCAAATGTGATTCATATGAAAAAACTCGATTAATTGTTTACAAAGAACAACAAGTGTACGACGGATTAACAAAAAAAAAAAAATGGAAAAAACAATATAGATATGATATTTTATCCTATAACTCTCTTAATTATCCAAATAAGAAAGACTCATATATTTATGGATATAGATTATCATTCCAAGCAAATCAAAAACAAATGATTTCCTCTAATTACAACACCAATAAAAAAAAATTATTTGATATAATGGGTGATATCCATATCAAGAATTATTTAGCAAAAGATGCTATTATAGATATGGAAAAAAATCTGGATAGAAAGTTTTTTGATTGGGTGGGAATAAATGTCGGAATACTAAATTGTTCTACGGAACCTTGGTTCTTTTCAAAATTGGTAATATTTAATAATGCATATAGGAGTAATCCGTGGATCATACCAATAAAATTACTTTTTTTCCATTTTTATGAAAATAAAAATGTTAGTGAAAATAAAAACAACATTATTGAAAAGAAAAAAATAATAGATGTTTTTAGATTATTGAAAAAAAAGAAAAAATTTCTTGAATTAGAAACTCGAAATCGAGTAAAAACAGAATGCGCGGATCGAGTAAATCTTGAATCATCTATCTCAAACCAAAAGAAAGATATTAAAAAAGATTATTCAGGTCCAGACAATGAAAAGGATGGTAAGGGTATAAAGAAAAAGAAAGACAATAGCAAGATGGAAGAAGAACTTAATTTCTTAGTAAGAAATTTTTTGAATTTTCATTTGACCTGGAATAATTTCTTAGGTCAAAGAATATTTAAAAATGTCAAAGTATATTGTCTCCTGATTAGATTAAAAAATTTAAGACAAATTACTATAGCTTCTGTTCAAAGGGGCGAACTTAGTCTAGATATTATGATGATTCATAATCAGAACGATTTGACTCTTACAGACTTGATGAGGAAAAATAAAAAACATATATATATATATAAAAAAATTCTGGAAAACGATATTTTTATTATTGAACCAGTTCGCCTGTCTAGAAAAAACAATAAACAATTTTTTCTGTATCAAACCATGAGTATTTCATTGATTCATAAGAATCAGCGCAAAATTAATCAAAGATACAAAAAAAAAAGTAATACTGATAAAACTCAATTTGAAAAATACATTACAAGAACACGAGATCAAAAGATAACAAAAAAAAAAGAAAAAAAGAATTATGATTTGATTGTTCCTGAAAACATTTTATCCGCTAGACGTCGTAGAGAATTGAGAATTCTAATTTGTTTCAATCCTAAAAATAGTATGCATAGAAACACAATATTTTACACTGAAAATAAAGTTACTAATTGCTTTCCAATTTTTACTAACAAAAAAAACGATTTTGATAGAGATATAAAAAAACTAAAAAATTTCAAAATTATTCTTTGGCCAAATTATCGATTAGAAGATTTAGCTTGCATAAATCGCTATTGGTTTAATACTCATAATGGAAGCCGTTTCAGTATAGTAAGGATATATATGTATCCGCGATTGAAAATTCGTTAATCGAAATTTGTCTTCTATTTACCATAATATATAGCTGGTATGGGAAGACAAATTGATATATACATAAATGCAGACACACATTGTGACATTGATACTAATTTAATGATGTAACCATTAGATCGAAAAATAAATCAACAAAATCGTCTTTTATTAAAAAAAAAGTATAAATTTTTTATTTTTCGAATCCATAAATTCCAATAATGTCTTTTTTATGTATTTGAATTGTATTAATTAATAAGAATGAATTCGGTTGGAAAAAAATCAGGAATTTTGAAAGAAATTGATATATATATATATAATTAAAAATTAGTGTCATTATTATTACTGATCAAAAAAATATCTATAAAAAGCCAAGGGAAGAGGAAAGCTTTCATTTTTTTATGGTAAAAAAGTCATTTCTACCAGTTATTTCACAAGAAAAAAAAGAAGAAAACTCGGGATCGGTTGAATTTCAAGTATTCAATTTTACCAATAAGATACGAAGACTTACTTCACATTTTGAATTGCATCGAAAAGATTATTTATCTCAAAGAGGTTTACGTAAAATTTTGGGAAAACGTCAACGACTCCTGTCTTATTTGTCAAAGAAAAATAGAATACGTTATAAAAAATTAATAAATAAGTTTGAGATTCGGGAATCACAAATTCGTTAATTCGTTAATTTGAATAGTCATTTTTAATTATTCGATTTATTAGATGTTGAATTTTGATGAACTTTTTTTAGCGATTCATGAAAAAATGAATCGAGGAAAAATCTATGAATATTCCAACTACAAGAAAGGACCTCATGATAGTTAATATGGGCCCTCACCACCCATCAATGCATGGTGTTCTTCGACTTATTGTTACTCTGGATGGTGAGAATGTTATTGATTGTGAACCAATATTGGGTTATTTACACAGAGGTATGGAAAAAATTGCGGAAAACCGAACAATTATACAATATTTGCCTTATGTAACACGTTGGGATTATTTAGCTACTATGTTCACAGAAGCAATAACTGTAAACGGACCAGAACAGTTAGGAAATATTCAAGTACCTAAAAGAGCCAGCTATATCCGAGTAATTATGTTGGAGTTGAGTCGTATAGCTTCTCACCTACTATGGTTGGGACCTTTTATGGCAGATATTGGTGCACAAACCCCTTTCTTCTATATTTTTAGAGAAAGAGAATTAATATATGATCTATTCGAAGCTGCGACAGGTATGAGAATGATGCATAATTTTTTTCGTATTGGGGGGGTAGCGGCTGATCTACCTCATGGTTGGATAGATAAATGTTTTGATTTCTGTGATTATTTTTTAACAAGGATTGTTGAATATCAAAAACTTATTACGCGAAATCCTATTTTTTTAGAACGAGTTGAGGGAGTAGGCGTTATTGATGAAGAGGAAGTAATAAATTGGGGTTTATCAGGACCAATGCTTCGAGCTTCTGGAATACAATGGGATCTACGTAAAATTGATAATTACGAATGTTACGAGGAATTTGATTGGAAAATTCAATGGCAAAAAGAAGGAGATTCATTAGCTCGTTATTTAGTTCGAATTGGTGAAATGAAGGAATCTATAAAAATTATTCAACAGGCTTTGGAAGGAATTCCCGGTGGACCATATGAAAATTTAGAAATTCGCTCCTTTGATAAAGAAAAGAAGATAGAATGGAATGATTTTGAATATCGATTTATTAGTAAAAAATCGTCTCCGACTTTTGAATTGCCGAAACAAGAACTTTATGTAAGAGTTGAGGCCCCAAAGGGCGAATTAGGAATTTTTTTAATAGGAGATCAAAATGGTTTTCCTTGGAGATGGAAAATTCGCCCACCGGGTTTTATCAATTTACAAATTCTTCCTCAATTAGTTAAAAAAATGAAATTGGCCGATATTATGACAATATTAGGTAGCATAGATATCATTATGGGAGAAGTTGATCGTTGAAATGATAATTGATACAACAGAAATACAAGATATCGATTTTTTTTTCAAGTTAGAATCTTTTAAAGAGGTTTATGGAATTCTATGGGTATTAGCCCCTATTTTGATTCTTGTATTGGGAATCACAATAAGTGTACTAGCAATTGTATGGTTAGAAAGAGAAATATCTGCAGGGATACAACAGCGTATTGGACCTGAATACGCTGGTCCTTTTGGAGTTCTTCAAGCTCTAGCGGACGGAACAAAACTACTTTTCAAAGAGAATCTTATTCCATCTAGGGGGGATATTCGTTTATTCAGTATCGGACCATCCATATCAGTGATATCAATTATAATAAGCTATTTAGTAATTCCTTTTGGCTATAACTTTGTTTTATCTGATCTTAATATCGGTGTTTTTTTATGGATTGCTATTTCGAGTATTGCTCCCATTGGACTTCTTATGTCAGGATATGGGTCAAATAATAAATATTCTTTTTTGGGTGGTCTACGAGCTGCTGCTCAATCAATTAGTTATGAAATACCATTAACCCTCTGTGTGTTATCAATATCTCTACGTGCGATTCGTTGAGACAGAAGCTTCTCAATACTATTGCAATTATCCTCTCTTTATAGTACTTTATTTTATAGCAAAGGAGGATAATAATGAGGATATATATCCTCATTATTATTTTTCGCAATTCAGATTGAAGAATTTAATCAGATAGTTATATGAGCAAAATAAAACAACTTCCATTAAATATAATTTATGAATACTATATTACTTATAGTTAATAGATAATATGATGATTTGAAATTGCAGTAAAAATATTGCGTCTCATTTTCTATGTATAAGAATTAAGTAAAAAAAAAATTATAAAAAAAGAATAGGCCGCTTACCCCAAGGTTGGTTGATTAGTCATCCTTTCTTGAAGCGGGCGCAAAAGACAAACCTTTTTTTTTTTTTGAGTTTTTGCTATCATTTGTATAAATTATTATACATCTATTAACATACATATATTAAATAAATAAGTTAACATAAATAAGGGGGTAAATAAAAAAATGAATGGATGGTTAGAAACACCAAGATACACAAAGGATTAGTAACGCAGATTTTTTTAAATATCCAAAAAAGCATTTATGCATAACAGAAAAAAGAATACTAATTGGGGCTTAAAATTGGTAGAAAAAATCAGGCAGTACTCCCCACAATTCCGATCCAGAGTATCCTTTCATCCACTTATAAAATAAATAACTATCGGGAACGAAATAATCCTTTAATTTTTTTTAAGTTCTTTATTTATTATTTATTACTTGGACAAAAAAAAGAAGACTAGGTTAGAAACTAAAAAGGGATCCCTTTTTATTTTTTTTTTCCTTATATCCATATTATTCATGGAAATAGAATTCATGTCATAATTTTGAAAACAAATGTCTAAATTCTTTTTTCGTAATTGAAAATGATAGGGAGTTATTGATAATTTTTAAAAAGTATTTTATTTAAGAATTCGGTTATTACTTAACAAATTCAAAATTTTATTTTTTAAGGGATAAGATAAATTCCGAAGTACCTTTTGTATCTTTTATTTATAACTTTTGTATCTTTTATTTAATAATAAAAAAAAATGTATTTTTCTTTATTATTAAATTATTTATTAGATTTATTATTAAATTATTTATTAGAATAGAACAGACAGAATTCAATTGGTCTAATTCAGTTCAGAACCGCGTCCAATAAAATAGAATTTTATCTATCTTAGATATGTATCAAGATCTAGAAATAAATAATCGGCCCGGTTCTGTCCTTAAATTTATTTTAGACTTTCAAGGAGCCGTATGAGGTGAAAAATTTCATGTACGGTTCTGTAATAGAGATGATAATAGTAATGTTATCACCGACTAGGATTATCTAACAGTTTAAGTACAGTTGATATAATTGATGCACAATCAAAATATGGTTTTTGGGGATGGAATTTGTGGCGTCAACCTATGGGTTTTATCGTTTTTCTAATTTCTTCCCTAGCAGAATGCGAAAGATTACCTTTTGATTTACCAGAAGCAGAAGAAGAATTAGTAGCGGGTTATCAAACCGAATATTCGGGTATCAAATTTGGTTTATTTTACGTTGCTTCCTATTTAAATTTATTAATCTCTTCCTTATTTGTAACAGTTCTTTACTTGGGCGGTTCGAATATCTTTATTCCGCACATATTTGAGTTTTTTGAAATAAATAAAACATATGGAGTTTTTGTAACGACAATTGATATCTTTATTACACTAGCTAAAACATATTTGTTCTTATTCGTTTCTATCACAACAAGATGGACTTTGCCTAGGCTAAGAATAGATCAATTATTAAATCTTGGGTGGAAGTTTCTTTTACCTATTTCTCTTGGTAATCTATTATTAACAACTTCGTCTCAACTGTTTTCACTTTAAAAAATTGACTTTCTATATTCATATTATATTCATAACTTGTCTAAAACAAGAGAAAGAAATAAAACACAAATATTCAGAGATATTCACGATATGTTCCTTATGGTAACTAGGTTCATGACTTATGGTCAACAAACAGTCCGAATTGCAAGGTATATTGGTCAAAGTTTCATGATTACCTTATCTCATGCAAATCGTTTACCTGTAACTATTCAATACCCTTATGAAAAACTAATCACATCGGAACGTTTTCGTGGTCGAATACATTTTGAATTTGATAAATGCATTGCTTGTGAAGTATGTGTTCGTGTGTGTCCCATAGATCTACCCGTTGTTGATTGGAAACTCGAAACTAATATTCGAAAGAAACAATTGCTTAATTACAGTATTGATTTTGGAATCTGTATATTTTGTGGTAACTGTATTGAGTATTGTCCAACAAATTGTTTATCAATGACTGAAGAATATGAACTTTCGACTTATGATCGTCACGAATTGAATTATAATCAAATTGCTTTGGGACGTTTACCAATGTCAGTAATTGATGATTATACAATTCGAACAATTCAAATAAAATAAAATTTAATTATTTATAATATAATTAAATATAATTTCCCTAAAAACGAAAATAAATAAAATAATATTCTATAATAATATATATATAATATTATAATATTCGAAATTATATTTAGTAGAAATATTTCATATTCTATAGAATAGATATGTATTTATATTTACTTTAGTTTTCGTATAGTTTCAAAATACTCTTTTATATTTCAAACTACTCTTTCATATTTTTCATATTAAAGAAGGGAATGACATTGATACTATAACCGTATCTATAGCAATTCAAACTTTTTATCTTAGGATTTGAGTGAATTCAATGTAGAGGTAGAGAGAAATTGAGTATTGAGTATATTATTTTTTTCCTGATCATATCAATAAGGTCATGAAATTTCGATTTATTTATCTCTTATTTTACTTATAATGGATTTGCCTGAACCACTCCATGATTTTCTTTTAGTCTTTCTGGGATCAGGTCTTATATTAGGAAGTCTAGGAGTAGTATTATTTACCAACCCAATTTTTTCTGCTTTTTCGTTGGGACTGGTTCTTATTTGTATATCTTTATTCTATCTTTTATCAAACTCCCATTTTGTAGCTGCATCACAGCTACTTATTTACGTGGGCGCTGTAAATATTTTAATCATATTTGCTGTGATGTTCATGAATGGTTTAGACTATTATAAAGATTTTCGTCTTTGGACGGTTGGGGATAGAATTACTTTGATGATTTGTACAAGTATTTTAGTTTCACTAATAACTACTATTTCGGATACATCATGGTACGGGATTATTTGGACGACAAGACCAAATCAGATTATAGAGCAAGATTTGATAAGTACTAGTCAACAAATTGGAATTCATTTATCAACAGATTTTTTTCTTCCATTTGAACTTATTTCCATAATTCTTTTAGCTGCTTTGATAGGTGCAATTGTCGTGGCTCGCCAATAACAAATTTGAAAAACTAATTAATTTCATATTAATAATAATAAATTAACATTAATAATAATAATATAATATTAATTAATACTAATATAAATTCTAAATCCAAATTCAATTTTTTTCGATTTTCTTAGATTTATTTCCGTTGAATTCCATGTGAACGTGCAATAGTATTTATGTAAAAAATATTTTTTGTATGGCTAATATATTCTCTTTTGTTGTAGATTTTTTAGTCAATCGAATCCGTTAAATTCTTGTTCATATTGAAATAAATCAAAATTAATAAGGAGTTGGTCAATGATGTTTGAACATGTACTTGTTTTGAGTGCCTATTTATTTTCTATAGGTATCTATGGATTGATCACAAGCCGAAATATGGTTAGAGCCCTTATGTGTCTTGAACTTATGCTGAATGCCGTTAATATAAATCTCGTAACCTTTTCTGATTTTTTTGATAATCGCCAATTAAAAGGAAATATTTTTTCAATTTTTGTTATAGCTGTTGCAGCTGCTGAAGCAGCTATCGGACTGGCTATCGTTTCCTCAATTTATCGTAACAGAAAATCAACCCGTATCAATCAATCGAATTTGTTGAATAAATAGTATTAATCATAATAAATCATTAAAAGTGGAATTTAGAATAATTTAATATTCATCAATTTAAATTAACATGTATGATACACACCTTATGACCATGTTTGCGAAAACAAACATAAGAAATCAAAGTATTTTTGTCCTATTCTCCTCGTATGAATTTATCTATAAGTCGATTTTTATTTTTATTAACACAATTCTGATAAATATAAATCATTGATTCATCTGGTGTCTAAATATATGATTTATTTACTAGTTTACTAGATCGAAAATATCAAATTTTTGATGTTCAAAGATTACTATAGATCCAATGTCACATTCAGTAAAGATTTATGATACATGTATAGGATGTACTCAATGTGTCCGAGCTTGCCCCACAGATGTATTAGAAATGATACCTTGGGACGGATGTAAAGCTAAACAAATAGCTTCTGCCCCAAGAACAGAAGACTGTGTTGGTTGTAAGAGGTGTGAATCCGCCTGTCCGACGGATTTCTTAAGTGTTCGAGTTTATTTATGGCATGAAACAACTCGAAGCATGGGTCTCGCTTATTGATACGTTTCAAAAAACATCACACAAATACGTTTTTTTACTGGCAAAAACCGGCGCTCAAATCAAAATAGAAAAATTCTTTTCTATTTTGATTTGAGCGCCGGTTTTTCTGGTCTAAGTATATCTTATTTTTATCACGAATTATTTTCCTTGGTTAACAATAGTTGTAGTTTTACCAATAGTTGGCGGTTCTTTAATTTTCTTATTTCCTCATAAAGGAAATAAGGTGATTAGATGGTATACTATTTGTATATGCTTAATAGATCTCCTTCTAACAACCTATGCATTTTGTTATCATTTCAAATTGGATGATCCACTAATACAATTGACGGAGAATTATAAATGGATCCATTTTTTTGACTTTTACTGGAGATTTGGGATAGATGGACTCTCCTTAGGACCGATTTTACTAACGGGATTTATCACCACTTTAGCTACGTTAGCGGCTCAACCGGTTACTCGAGAATCCCAATTATTCTATTTCCTGATGTTAGCAATGTATAGTGGTCAAATAGGACCATTTTCGTCTCGAGACATTTTACTTTTTTTCATTATGTGGGAATTAGAATTAATTCCCGTTTATCTACTTTTATCCATGTGGGGGGGAAAGAAACGTTTGTATTCAGCTACAAAGTTTATTTTGTATACTGCAGGAAGTTCTGTTTTTTTATTAATGGGAATTCTGGGTATGGGTTTATATGGTTCTAATGAACCAACATTAAATTTTGAATCATTAACTAATCAATCGTATCCTATGGCGCTGGAAATACTATTCTATATCGGATTTCTTATTGCTTTTGCTGTCAAATCGCCAATCATACCCTTACATACATGGTTACCAGACACCCACGGGGAGGCACATTATAGTACTTGTATGCTTTTAGCCGGAATATTATTAAAAATGGGAGCATATGGATTGGTTCGAATTAATATGGAATTATTATCTCGTGCTCATTCTATATTTTGCCCCTGGTTAATGCTATTGGGTTCATTTCAAATAATCTATGCAGCTTTAACATCGCTTGGTCAACGTAATTTGAAAAAAAGAATAGCTTATTCCTCGGTATCTCATATGGGTTTCTTAATTATAGGAATGGGTTCGATAAGTGATACGGGGCTTAATGGGGCTATTTTACAAATAATCTCTCATGGATTTATTGGTGCTGCACTTTTTTTCTTGGCGGGAACTAGTTATGATAGGCTACGTCTTCTTTATATCGACGAAATGGGCGGAATGGCTATCCCAATGCCAAAAATATTCACGGTTTTCACTATTTTATCGATGGCTTCTCTTGCATTGCCGGGCATGAGCGGTTTTGTTGCAGAATTCATAGTTTTTTTTGGAATAATTACTAGTCAAAAATATCTTTTAACGACAAAAATACTAATAACTTTTGTAACAGCAATTGGAATAATATTGACTCCTATTTATTTATTATCTATCTTACGGCAGATGTTTTATGGATACAAGCTTTTTAATACACCAAACTCTTATTTTTTTGATTCTGGACCCCGAGAATTATTTATTTCAATTTCTATCCTTATACCCGTAATCGGTATTGGTATTTATCCCGATTTCATTTTCTCATTCTCGACTGATAAGGTTGAAGCTATTCTATCAAATTTTTGATAGATAATTTTTGTGAATAAATAAAACCCCAAAAAATGAATTTAAAAATGAATTTGAATTGTAAGTGAATATGTTTGTTGTTTCTGAGAACCCCTTGAATCACTACTATTTTACATTACTTGATTTAAAGGGTTCTCAATGATTTATGTAAAGTTTTCTTTGTATATATATACATTATATGTTTTCTAAATTTGTATTTGTTAAGTTCTTTATCCACTTTAATTCAATTAGATGAAAATGAACCATAACTATGTAGTCCTATTCCTAATAGATTTATCCCTAAATAACATATCCAAATTATAAGAAAACCCATAGAGGCAACTATTGAAGAATTTACATCTTCCAATTTTTTATTTTTTCTAGTATGTAAATAAATTGTAAATATAGTCCAAGTAATAAAAGCCCAAGTTTCTTTTGGATCCCAATTCCAATATGATCCCCATGCCTCATTAGCCCATATTCCTCCTGAGATAATACCTATTGTTAAAAAGATAAAACCTAGACTAATAATACGGTAACCCCAACGATCTAATTGTTGAATAAATTGAGACCTGAAATAATTTCTAGAAGAATAAAAAGTAGTTTTTTGTAAAACATTACTATTTCTTTCATGTATATTCATGTATTTGATTTCAGCAAAAGAAAATAATTCATTTAAAAGATACAAATTCTTGCTTTTATCAATAATTTGTATGGGTTCTCGGAATGTAATGACTAAAATAGCCACTGATAATAATGATCCACATAAAAGAATTGCATAACCCAATATCATCATACTTACATGCATCATTAACCAATGGGATTGTAGAGCGGGTACTAATATTACGGATTGATGCATTTTGGTAAAAATGCCCGAAGTAGCAAAGCCTTGCGTAAAAATAACACTTGGTGCGATTATTATACTTAAATACTGGTTTTTCTGCTTTTTGAAGCATGGAATCATATAAAAAATGGAAAAATTCCATGAAAGAAAGATTAATGATTCATATAAATCACTAAAGGGTAAATGGCCCGAAAAAACCCAACGAGTAATTAACAATCCCGTTATACAGAAAAAAGTTATTATCATGCCTTTTTTGGACGAATCATACAATCCTACGATTTCATCATTGACTAATAAGATTATCAAATGAATAGAAATTATAATTAATACGACCGAAAACGATATATGAGTTAATATATGCTCTAAGGTTGAAAATATCATATATAATGAATGAAGTCTGAATACTAGGAATAGAAATTGAAATTGAATTCATTATAGGACTTATTTTTTTATAAGATAAGATGTTATGCCGCTACTCGGACTCGAACCGAGATGCTTTAGCACTGCTTCCTAAGAGCAGCGTGTCTACCAATTTCACCATAGCGGCTTACTTGAAATCATAATAATCCATTTTTAGTCAATTGTCGAGATTCAAAGAATCAAAAGAATTCAAATAATTCTATTAACATCTATGCGAATTATATGTATATAATAATGAAATATGTATATAATTATTTGTTTGAATTATTTCATTATTATATACATATAATTATATACATATAATTCGAATTGTTATATATATATATATATAACAATTATAGAAAAATTGTTATCTATATAGTTTTTCAAATTTTATATTTATTATATTTTCTGAATCTAAAAGAAATCCATTTCGATTTTTTTTTTCAAAAATAAAAAATTTATGGATCACAAATGGAATACTACATTCCATTTATTTAAAGTATTTTTTATTTATTTTTTATATCATTATTAACTATTTATTTCGAATATCATTATTTATATCATTAAATATAACTAACAATATATATATATTACATTAGCATTATATTAGTATTATATTTAGTATTTTTATGTTACTATTTTAGTATATTCTTTGAATCAAGTTAATTCAGATTATTTTATTCTAACGTTTATATTTTCTACAAAAAAAACTTTTTGAATTCCCTGTAAAAATGGATTTCGCTAATGAAAAAGCTTTTAATCTTGTCCAATATCCCTTGTTTTTCCAAAAAGTTTTCCGAATCATTTTTTTGGATAAAGAAGTACGCTTTTTGGGAACTGCCATCCAATTAGGATAGTTTTTTTTTTTATTATTTTTATAGTTAATGTCAAAGACATTTTCTGTAAATGAAAATGAATTGTTCTTTAATTAGCCATATATCTTATATATCTTAACCCCCCTTTTTTATTTCCTATTTAATTTAAAGTAAAACATTGAATATTATAACATAACTTTTTTTTTTCTAAATTTTGTCAAACATGGATATCTTTTTAATTGTAATAGAAAAAAAAAAAAGAATCAATTAGTTCAACAACAAAAATGAACTAATGTTTCTGAAAAAAAATGATTATTGGATCATGTCATACAATTTTTTTTTAATTCGTATCAAAATAAACGAATGTTCTTAGTTTTGATGTAATTATTCATTTTTTATGCTCTAATTATTCATTTTTTATGCTCTATACAAAAAAAAAAGATAATTGTAATAATTGTAAAATGAATATATATATATATATATATATATATACTGTTAAATATATACTGTTAAAAAAGAAAAAAAAA